ACTTCTTCTACCCATCCTGTATATTGTCCGTTTCGTTCTGTGTTGGAATATAAACTTATTATATTAGTAGACGAGATTTTACGAAAAAAGTTCTTCATATTTATAGGAGAGAGCAAATATTTTTTTTCTATGCGAGTTTTACACAAAATGAGGGCAACCACTATTTCGAATTGAAAAAGATCGTATATAATGAAATGATACTCTGGGGTCTCACAAAAGAGAATGATTTCTTTCAATTGACTATTCATCTATTGTATTTTCATGTAAATAGGGGCAAGAGAGCTCTATGAAAAACTGGTGGTTCAATTCGATGTTATCTAAGGGTAAGGGGGAATTCGAATACAGGTGTGGGTTAAGTAAATCAATGGATAGTCTTGGTCCTATTAAAAATACCAGTGTAAGCGAGGACCCGGCTATAAATGATAAGGATAAAAACATTCCTAGTTGGAGTGACAGTTCGAGTTCCAGTAATGTTGATCATTTGGTTGGTCTCAGGGACATTCGGAATTTCATCGCGGATGACACTTTTTTTGTTAAGGATAGTAATAGGGACAGTTATTCCATATATTTTGATATTGAAAATCAAATTTTGGAGATTGACAATGATCCTTCTTTTCTGAGTGAACTAGAAAGTTCTTTTTATAGTTTTCGTAATTATAGGAATAATGGATCTAAAAGTGATGATCCCGACTATGATCGTTACATGTATGATACTAAATCGAGTTGGAATAATCACATTCATAATTGCGTTGACTCTTATCTTCATTCTCAAATCTGTATTTTTAGTCACATTTTAAGTAGTAGTGACTGTTACAGTGACAGTTACATTTATAATTTCATTTGTGGTGAAAGTGTAAATAGTAGTGAAAGCGAAAGTTCCAATATAAAAACTAGCACGAATGGTAGTGATTTAACTATAAGAGAAAGTTCTAATGATCTCGATGTAACTCAAAAATACAGGCATTTGTGGGTTCAATGCGAAAATTGTTATGGATTAAATTATAAGAAATTTCTTAAGTCAAAAATGCATATTTGTGAACAATGCGGATATCATTTGAAAATGAGTAGTTCAGATAGAATCGAACTTTCGGTTGATCCAGGTACTTGGGATCCGATGGATGACGACATGGTCTCTGTGGATCCCATTGAATTTCATTCAGAAGAGGAACCTTATCAAAATCGTATTGATTCTTATCAAAGAAAGACAGGATTAACGGAGGCTGTTCAAACAGGTACAGGGCAACTAAACGGGATTCCCATCGCAATTGGGGTTATGGATTTTCAGTTTATGGGGGGTAGTATGGGATCCGTAGTAGGCGAGAAAATCACCCGTTTGATCGAGTATGCTGCCAATAAATTTTTACCTCTTGTTCTGGTGTGTGCTTCCGGAGGAGCACGCATGCAAGAAGGAAGTTTGAGCTTGATGCAAATGGCTAAAATATCTTCCGCTTTATATGATTATCAATCAAATAAAAAGTTATTCTATGTATCAATTCTTACATCTCCTACTACTGGTGGAGTGACAGCTAGTTTTGGTATGTTGGGGGATATCATTATTGCTGAACCTAATGCCTATATTGCATTTGCGGGTAAAAGAGTAATTGAACAAACATTAAAGAAGACAGTACCTGAAGGTTCACAAGGGGCTGAATATTTATTCCATAAGGGCTTATTCGATCCAATCGTACCACGTAATCTTTTAAAAGGCGTTCTGAGTGAGTTATTTCAACTCCACGCCTTTTTTCCTTTGAATCAAAATTAACTCAAGTAGAGTTCTTACGTTAAAGTTTTTTTGTGGCGAATAGTTAGTTAGTTAGTTTATCAGAATCAAAATAAAACAAAACCCGAAGAATTGATTTTTCTTTGATGACATAAGATTTTATTGTAGAAAGAATCATGCGGATAATTATTTTTTTTTTACCGATATTACGGATTAGTAATCAGTAAACCTCTCTCAACAAAACAACATAAAAAGAGAATTCTTCCTTAGAATTAGGAGGCAAGAAGGCAAATAAAACGAATTTCATGTTCCCCTCTTGCGTATGTATATATAATTCAAATAGAGAAAATATAGAATCTTGCACCTTTCTATATCTCCCAACAAGTCCCATTTTCCCTAAGAATCCCTGCGGTTGGATCGGATTCTAACGAATCGTTCGGGAATTTGTAAGAAACTCTTTTTGATTTTTTTGATTAAAAAAGCAATTAGATATTAAAAAAGAAATTAGAAGCTAAGAACAACCGAAGAAGAAAAAAAAATAAGTAAGAATAATAAATAATAAAGAAAATGGATTATCATCGAGATATTTCATGGAGAAAGATGCGTTTATTTAGTTCTATATTCCTTGCACTTAGTATAGATACTCATTTAGTATACTTATATACGAATTAGAATATGATACGAATTAGAATATGAATTCTAATTATTATAGGATATCTTTATACCAATAACAGGTACAAATATTAAATCGAGGTACCCTTTCTATGACAATTCTCAACAACTTTCCCTCTATTTTTGTGCCTTTAGTGGGCCTAGTATTTCCGGCAATTGCAATGGCTTCTTTATTTCTTCATGTTCAAAAAAATAAGATTTTTTAAATCCGATGGGGCCAAATGTCATCTAGTTTTTTTTTTTTCAAGACTTAACGAACACAGATATTAATTTAGTAGAATATTGTAGAAGACTAACAGGTGGCTTTCTCCAAACAGAAACGAAAGAGCTTTTATGCATGCGTAAACATGATATATAGGTAAATGAATTCTAGCTATTTTCAACAATAGGCGAGATCCGAGCTCATGTCTGCGATGAAAGTCAATGTATCTATATATATGTAGCTATCTATAGGGAATCATATGAACGGGATGCTCTTATTTTATTATATCTAACCAATTCGATAAATTACTGCTAAAAGTTCACATCAGAATAGTACTAGTTGATGAGAGTTACTTCGGAAACAAAAAAAATAAAGTCAAATTGATTTTGGTTATTCCCTCAATTCCAATAAAATGCAGCTGGATCTAGTATGTATGAGTTGGCGATCAGAATATATATGGATAGAATTTCTAGCAGGATCTCGCAAAACAAGTAATTTCTGCTGGGCCTTTATCCTTTTTTTAGGTTCATTAGGATTCTTATTGGTTGGAATTTCTAGTTATCTTGATAGGAATTTGATAGCTTTATTTCCATCTCAGCAAATAAATTTTTTCCCACAAGGGATTGTGATGTCTTTCTATGGGATCGCGGGTCTCTTTATTAGTTCCTATTTGGGGTGCACAATTACATGGAATGTAGGTAGCGGTTATGATCGATTTGATAGAAAAGAAGGAATAGTGTGTATTTTTCGTTGGGGATTTCCTGGAAAAAATCGCCGCATCTTTCTACGATTCCTTATGAAAGATATTCAGTCCATCAGAATAGAAGTTAAAGAGGGTATTTATGCTCGTCGTGTCCTTTATATAGAAATCAGAGGCTTGGGGGCCATTCCCTTGAATCGTACTGACGAGAATTTGACTCCGCGAGAAATTGAGCAAAAGGCTGCGGAATTGGCCTATTTCTTGCGTGTACCAATTGAAGGATTTTGAAAAATGAACTGAAGAATAAATGCTTTCTTAGCAGGAGAAAAAGCCCAAGAATCCTCTTTTTTCTATAGCATAACTTACTTAATTGAAGCTTAATTGAAGTTTCTTCAGAACGCCCGGTTGGACCAAAGCAAGGCAAATGTGTACGGAACAGCCATAACATAAAACGAAACAGTTTTTTTGTCTACAAAAAAATTGTTTTTTTTTTTTGCGTATGGAAATCCCCACTCAACTCAATTCATTAACAAAAGAAGTAAGAAATCAAAATAATAGATTCATCCCATATATCAAAACAGTTCGGAATAAAAAATTTATCTTTTTATTTTAATAGAAAGGAAGTTCTTTCATTTCGAAATCCGCATAATATTCATTATTTGAACATTTATCGAAAGGGGGAATTGCTTCGAATATTTGATCAATTGAGATATCTGGAAACAATATTTTTTGATTATTTCTTCATTCGAATTCGAAGTGGATTCTTCTTCTATTTCGGTATTTTTTCTACACTAGATTCAAGGACTAACCGCTGAATCACAACTAAAAAACAGAGACTAGCTTCATAGGCGCGATACCTTGTAATAGAACTCATGTTTGATAGAAACATTAGATCGCATCGAATCTACGAATGAGGTGGGTTCATTAACAATTCACAGATGAAAAAATGACAAAAAAGAACGCATCCATTCCCCTTCGATATCTTTCATCTATAGTATTTTTAGTCTTTTTGCCCTGGTGGATCTCTCTCTCATTTAATAAAAGTCTGGAATCATGGGTTACTAATTGGTGGAATACTAGGCAATCCGAAACTTTTTTGAATGATATTCAAGAAAAGAGTATTCTAGAAAAATTCATAGAATTAGAGGAATTATTCCTCTTGGACGAAACGATAAAGGAATTTCCGGAAAGACATCTCGAAAAGCTTCGTATAGGGCTTCAGAAAGAAACAATCCAATTGATCAAGATGCACGATGAGGATCATATCCATACGATTTTGCACTTCTCGACAAATACAATCGGTTTCGTTATTCTAAGTGGTTATTCTATTCTGGGTAATGAAGAACTTGTTATTCTTAACTCTTGGGTTCAAGAATTCCTATATAATTTAAGCGACACAATAAAAGCCTTTTCGATTCTTTTAGTAACTGATTTATGTATTGGATTCCATTCGCCCCACGGTTGGGAACTAATGATTGGCTATTTCTACAACGATTTTGGATTTGCTCATAATGATCAAATCATATCTGGTCTTGTTTCCACTTTTCCAGTCATTCTAGATACAATTTTTAAATATTGGATTTTCCGTTATTTAAATCGTGTATCTCCGTCACTTGTAGTGATTTATCATTCAATGAATGACTGAAAAACGATTCACTAATCCAATTATAATCTTTCTGACTTTGTACATAAGCAAAGCATTCAAA